ATGTGCAATATTGCAATAGTATAATATACACATCAAACAATTTATGAATAACAATCATGTCTGTACATTACAAGTGCGAAAAACACTTCTAGAGCTTTTCCTGTTTCCGGGGGGTTTACAGGAGTCTTAGAGATCTTAGGAGTTTGGGGGGGTAGGGGGGGTTTACGCGCAAAAACCGGGGGTGATAATAGGAAAGTTTGGGGAAAATTAAATATCTGATTAAACTTTATGCTCTTGATATCAGTTATGCAATTCTTCTATCAATATCTTATCACCATTCATACTATTTCTTTCATGCAAGGAAAATGTTCAACCTTGTCTGTCATTTCTGTATGCACTCTGAGATGTCAAATGAAAGGAAAAAAAAAAAGAGAACCCCCCACACGCTGGAAAGAACGCCCGGCATGGTGGGTAACGAGGAGTATGTATTACCACCATTAACTTATGCAAGCGTCGATGAAAGTATGGGGAATTATAACAATTATAGGACCTGAAATAGGAACCAGATGCCAGGAATAATTCACCTAGTGAAACCCCCACGAATACTTGTCCTTGACCTTCAAGAACCGTTGACATTAAGGAATCAACTGATGGTGGGCTCTTACTACATTAAATATGGGTAATGAATAGAATGGTGGGTACTTGGTATAACTTAACTAGTGAGAGTTGTGATCGGTCTTAAACTATCGTTTAGTAATTAATAGGTATTTATTGGAGAATGTTCAGTTATGGTTTATGTACCCTTTAGTTAAAATGGTTTAAACAAATATGTGGTATATTTGTCTATGTTTTTGTAAATGATATGTATTAATATATAGGATATGTTTGATATAAAATAATGGTGTTAATACATATATGCATTGCGTTTACATGGAAGGCAGAGCCCGGCAAACAATAGTCTAAATTAGGATCCTAGCTTTGGGAGTTAGGGGCGGGGGTTAAAATCCCCTTTGTTTGAAGCAGTAGGAAGGGCTTTAACCTTCGACGTCCGGTTTACAAGACCGGCGCTCTGGCGCTGAGCTACTAGTGCAGGATCATTCAAGGATTTTGTTTTCTAGTCAGCCGGCGAGAGGGGCGAGGACGAGAAAGAGGAAGAAGTAGAGGAAAGATGCAATTTGCCCAATAATGACGAAGGGGTGTTCAACGGGTATGCCTCCAATTCAGGTGAGGATGGCGACGTCTGCAACTAAGAGTCAGAAGAGGAACTGCGTGATAGGGCGAAATGTTAAGCCTCGTTGTTTGGAGGTGTGGAGGATAGGAACAACTATCAAGACAAGGATTGAGAATAGGAGGGCGAGAACCCCGCCAAGTTTGTTAGGGATTGAGCGGAGGATGGCGTAGGCAAATAGGAAGTATCATTCGGGTTTGATATGAGGCGGGGTGACTAGGGGGTTTGCAGGGGTGAAGTTGTCGGGGTCTCCAAGCAGGTTGGGGGAGAAGAGGGCGAGAGAAATGAGGGCGATTAGAAGGACTGCGAAGCCTAATAAGTCTTTGTAGGAGAAGTAAGGGTGGAAAGAGATTTTGTCGGCGTCTGAGTTTAGGCCTGTGGGGTTGTTGGACCCGGTTTCGTGGAGGAAAATAAGGTGCACTATTGTTGCAGCTGCAATAATGAAGGGAAAGAGGAAATGGAAGGCGAAGAAGCGGGTTAAGGTGGCGTTGTCTACGGAAAACCCCCCTCAGATTCATTGGACCAAAGAGTTGCCAATATAAGGGACTGCGGAGAGAAGGTTCGTGATGACAGTGGCGCCTCAGAACGATATTTGACCTCACGGGAGGACATAGCCCACGAAAGCTGTTATTATAGTTAAAAGGAGTAGAATTACTCCAATGTTTCAGGTTTCTTTATAGAGGTAGGAGCCGTAGTACAGGCCTCGGCCGATGTGAAGATAAATACAAATGAAGAAAAAGGATGCGCCGTTAGCGTGCATGTTTCGAATGAGTCAGCCGTAGTTAACATCACGGCAGATGTGGGCAATGGAGGAGAAGGCGGTGGCGATATCGGGGGTGTAGTGTATGGCTAGGAAAAGGCCTGTCAGGATTTGGGCAGCTAGACAAAGCCCTAGTAAAGATCCAAAGTTTCATCAAACAGAAATGTTTGAAGGGGCTGGGAGATCAACTAGTGCGTCGTTTGCAATTTTTAGGAGGGGGTGAGTTATTCGTAGGTTGGACATTATTGTTTTTGTTTTTGAATAGCTACGGTGGTTTTTCGGTTCATTAGTCCTGGTTAAAGTCCTGGCAGAAACTATGGTTTATATTATGTTTATATTTTTACTAGGGCTGGTAGTTGGTCTTGCGGCGGTTGCTTCTAATCCTTCGCCGTATTTTGCGGCGTTAGGGCTGGTTGTGGTAGCAGGTATGGGGTGTGGGGTGTTGGTGGGGCATGGGGGGTCTTTTTTATCTTTAATTTTATTTTTGATTTATTTGGGGGGAATATTAGTAGTGTTTGCATATTCGGCAGCATTGGCTGCTGAGCCTTATCCTGAGGGTTGAGGGAGTTGGCCTGTGTTAGGGGTAATAGTGGCGTATTTATTAGGGGTGGGTATGGCGGCGGTGTTATTTTGAGGGGGGTGATACGAGGGGGCTTGAGTGTCTGCTGATGAATTTGTTGAGTTTTCGGTTTTTCGGGGGGATGTTGGAGGGGTAGCTTTGATGTACTCGATGGGTGGGGGTGTTTTGGTGATAGGGGCTTGAGTGTTGCTGTTAACGTTGTTTGTGGTGTTGGAGTTAACGCGGGGTTTAAGTCGGGGGGCCCTTCGAGCTGTTTAATAAAGTAGTAGTAGAAGAGCTAAACCGAAGGTGAAAAAGAAGAGGGAAAGATAGGTTTTGATTATACCCTGTTGAATGTTGTTAGTCGTGGTAATTAGAGGGAGGTTAAGGGTAGCAGTTGCTTTTGGACCCATTTTTTCTAACCATGTTTGGTCGACTGTTTGGGAGGCGATGGTTTGTCCTAAAATCAGGTTTAGTTTGGGGATGAGGCGATGAATAACTATTGGGAAGAAACCTAGTATGTTAGAAAAATGGTGGGGAGAAAGGTTTGGTATTGGTTTGTATTGCTTATTGGTTAGTGAGGCGAGTTCTAGTGCGGTGAGAAGGCCGATAATAGTCACTATTAGGGCGGCAACTTTGAGAAGGAATGGTATGGATATAACTGGTGTTTTTAAGGGGGTGATGTTAGAGGTAATTAGGAGACCGGCGATAATACTTCCTCAGGCTAGGCGTTTGATGGGGTTAATAACTGTTGAATTGTTTTCGTTAATTGGGGAAAGGGGGTTGAAGCGGGGGTGGCCTATTGAGACGAAGAAAACTACCCGAAGACTGTAGATAGCGGTGAAGGAAGTGGCTAGGAGGGTGAGGAATAGGGCTCAGGCGTTTAGGTAAGATGTGTTTAAGGCTTCAATAATAGCATCTTTTGAAAAGAAACCTGCTAAGAAAGGGGTTCCTGTGAGAGCTAGGCTTCCGATGGTTAAGCAGGAAGATGTGAAAGGAGTCAGGTGATGTATACCTCCTATTTTTCGGATGTCTTGCTCGTCGTTTAGGCTATGAATGATAGACCCTGAGCAGAGGAAAAGTATAGCTTTAAAGAATGCGTGAGTGCAGATGTGAAGGAAGGCAAGTTGGGGTTGGTTAAGCCCAATTGTTACTATTATTAAACCCAGTTGACTTGAGGTTGAGAAAGCAACGATTTTTTTGATATCATTTTGGGTGAGGGCGCAGGTTGCGGTAAAGAGGGTGGTGAGGGCCCCTAAACAAAGGCAAATGGTTAAGGCGGTTTGATTGTTTTCTAGTATTGGACTTATGCGGATGAGGAGGAAGATGCCTGCTACGACCATGGTGCTTGAGTGCAGTAGGGCAGAGACCGGCGTAGGGCCTTCTATGGCAGAAGGAAGCCAGGGGTGGAGGCCAAACTGGGCGGATTTACCAGTGGCAGCAATGATGAGACCAATGAGGGGGTAAGTTAGATCAAAGTCTTTGGATAAAGTAAATATTTGTTGTATTTCTCAGGAGTTAAGGGAGGTTGCAATTCAGGCTATAGCAAAAATTAGGCCGATGTCCCCTACTCGGTTGTAGACTACTGCTTGGAGGGCAGCGGTGTTTGCGTCTGCACGGCCGTATCATCAGCCGATGAGGAGAAAAGATATAATTCCGACACCCTCTCAACCGATAAATAGTTGAAATATATTGTTTGCGGTAACAAGAATGATCATGGCAATGAGGAAGATTAGGAGGTATTTAAAAAACCGATTTATGTTTGGGTCGGCATGTATATATCAGGAGGCAAATTCTAGGATTGACCAGGTGACATAAAGGGCGACAGGGGTGAAGATAATTGAGTAGATATCAAATTTAAGACTGATATTAATATCAAATGTGTGGGTATTTATTCAAGTTCAGCTGGTAATAATTGTCTCTGTGCCTTCGTTAAGGAAGAGGCAGAGAGGGAGGATGCTAGTAAAGAAGGCTCATTTTACTGCTGTTTTAACCTGGGTTAATGCTCAGTTGGGAGGGAGGGGGGCGGGGGAAAAGGAGGAAAGGATGGGGGATATAAGTAATAAAAAAATAAGAATTAGACTAGTGGTTATTATGGTGGAGGTGAGGTGCATAGCTGCTACTTGGATTTGCACCAAGAGTTTTTGGTTCCTAAGACCAACGGATGAGCTGTTATCCTTTAGAAGCGGGGCGAGTGAGCTTAGGAGTCTAACCTAAGAGGCAAAAATTAGCAGTCTTTGTTGTTGTCAACCTCTCTCGGTGAATAAGGGGGTTTTAACCTCTGTTTTTAGAATCACAATCTAATGTTTTTGTTAAACTATATCTACAGGCGGTTCACCCTCAAATTAATTCGGGCTTGGTGATTAGAAGAATTAGGGGTAGGAGATGAAGGGCTAGGAGAAGATGTTCTCGGGAATGTGTTGGGTCGAGGGATATAATATGTGCTGGTAGGGGCCCCCGTTGTGTCATAAGAAATATATACAGGGAGTAGCCTGCAGTAATTAGGGTTCCAGCTCCCGTGAGTGCAATTGTTCATCAGGATCAGTGGAGCAGGGAGGTAATGATTATGAGTTCTCCTATTAGATTTGGTAGAGGGGGGAGGGCAAGGTTTGCAAGGCTGGCGATGAATCATCATGCGGTTATTAGAGGTAAAACCATTTGGAGTCCTCGGGCTAATACTATGGTTCGGCTGTGGGTTCGTTCGTAGTTTGTGTTAGCTAGGCAAAAGAGGGCGGAGGAAGTTAGACCGTGTGCGATTATTAGAATAAGGGCGCCTGTGAAACCTCAGGGAGTTTGGACTAGAATACCTGCTGCTACGAGCCCCATATGACTTACTGAGGAATAAGCAATTAGGGACTTTAAGTCTGTTTGGCGGAGGCAGATTGAGCCAGTTATAATCACCCCTCAGAGGGCGAAGATAATGAAGGGGTAGCTGAGTTCTTTGGTGAGCGGTTCTAGCATAATTATTATACGTATTATTCCATAGCCTCCTAGTTTTAGTAAGACTGCGGCTAGTACTATGGAACCAGCGATTGGGGCTTCAACGTGTGCCTTGGGAAGTCAGAGGTGGGCCCCATAGAGGGGTATTTTTACTAGGAAGGCGAGCAAGCAACCGGCCCATCATAGTTTATCGGCGAAAGAAGAGAGTTGTAGGGAGGGGGCATATTGTAGTGTTAGAAGGGATAGGGTGCCAGTGCTGTTTTGGAGCAGTAGGAGAGCGACAAGCAGAGGGAGTGAGCCTGCTAGTGTATAGAATAAAAAATAAGTGCCCGCATTTAGTCGTTCTGTTTGATTTCCTCAACGAGTAATGATTACAAGGGTTGGAATAAGGGTAGCTTCAAACATAATATAAAATATAATTATTTCGGTTGCGCCGAAGGCTATAATGAGGAAGATTTGTAATGATGTAAGGAGGGTAATGTAGGTTCGTTGGCGGGAGGAAGGTTCGGACGCTGTGTGGTTTTGGCTTGCAAGAATTATCAGGGGGAGAAGCCAACAGGTTAATGCAAGAAGGGGGGTAGAGAGGGGGTCTGTTGCTATGTAAGGGTTGAGAAAAGACCAGCCTGATTCAGCGGATGCTTTTAGTCAGGTTAGGCTAGTTAAGGAAATGATTAGACTGTAGGAAAGGGCGGTGGATCAGAGGTGTTTGGCCGGGACGGCTCAAATAGTGGGGACAAGCATGATAGTAGGGAGGAGAATTTTTAGCATTGTAGAAGATTTAGGTTTTGGAGTCGGTCTGTTCCGTGAGTGCGGGCAGTGGCAACAAGTAGTGCGAGGCCGGCGCTTGCTTCACAGGCTGAGAAAGCCAGGAGAAGTATGGGGGAGGCTGAGAAGTTGGCGGAGTTAAGTTGAAGGGTTCACATGGAGAGAGCAATAAAGAGTGAGAGTATTATACCTTCTAAACATAAAAGAGCGGAAAGAAGATGGGTTCGGTGGAATGCCAGGCCTGCTAGGCCTAGAAGAAAGGTAGAGGAAAAGGCGAAATGTGTAGGGGTCATTAGACGGTTATGGACTTTAACCACAAGCTCTTGAGCCGAAATCAAGGGTTTTTCTTAAACTAACAGTCTATTCAGCTCATTCTAGACCGCCTTGAGTTCATTCGTAAATTAGGCCGAGGGTTAATAATATAAGAACAGCGAAGGCTCAGGTGAATGTTATGAGAGGGGAAGAAAGTTGATCTCCCCAAGGAAGGGGAAGGAGCAGTGCAATTTCCAAATCGAATAGGAGGAAAAGGATTGCAACAAGGAAGAAGCGGAGAGAGAAGGGTAGACGCGCGGATCCTAGGGGATCAAAGCCACATTCGTAGGGGGAAAGTTTTTCATGGTCAGGTGTTATTTGGGGAAGTCAAAAAGAAACAATAGCGAGGATAGTGGAGAGGGTAATAGAAATAATGAGTATTGTTGTGATTAAATTCATTATCTTTCCTTGGGGTTTAACCAAGACTAGGTGATTGGAAGTCACAGGTACTAGCTTTAATACTAGAAAGATATGAGCCTCATCAGTAAATTGAGATATAAAGGAATAGTCAGACAACGTCTACAAAGTGTCAGTATCAGGCGGCTGCTTCAAAACCAAAGTGGTGTTCGGAGGTAAAATGATATAGGACTTGTCGTAGAAGGCAGATGGCTAGGAAGGTGGAGCCAATGATTACGTGGAGTCCGTGAAAACCGGTTGCTACGAAGAAGGTGGAACCATAAACTCCATCTGCAATAGTGAAGGGGGCTTCGTAGTATTCTATTGCTTGAAGGAAGGTAAAGTAGAAGCCTAGAAGGATAGTTAAAGTGAGGGACTGGATTGCTTCTTTTCGGTGCCCTTCTATGATGCTGTGGTGTGCCCAGGTGACTGTGACTCCTGAGGCTAGTAGGACGGCTGTATTGAGCAGGGGGACTTCAAAGGGATCTAGAGGGGTAATTCCTGTAGGGGGTCAGCAGCCTCCTAGTTCTGGAGTTGGGGCGAGGCTGGAGTGATAAAAGGCTCAGAAGAAACCTAGGAAGAAGAATACTTCTGAGGTAATAAAAAGGATCATTCCGTATCGGAGGCCTTTTTGGACGGGAGGGGTGTGGTGTCCTTGGAATGTTCCTTCTCGGACAATATCCCGTCATCATTGATATATAGTTAGAAGAAGAAGGATAAGACCTAGTGCTAATAAGGTTATATTATGGAAATGCATTCAGATTGCTAAACCGGAGGTTAGTAGAAGGGCGCCTACTGCGCCTGTTAGGGGTCATGGGCTGGGGTCAACTATGTGATATGCGTGTACTTGATGGGCCATTAGACGTTTTCTTGTAGGTAGAGGCTTAAGAGAAGGACAAAGACATAGGCTTGAATTATGGCCACTGCAACTTCTAGAAGGGTCAGGAGGAATAGTAGTACTGCGGTCAAAATGGCTACTGTGGGTATTAGGGGGAGGAGGACGAAGGCGGCGGTGGCAATGAGTTGAATTAAAAGGTGACCGGCTGTAAGGTTTGCGGTTAATCGTACGCCAAGTGCGAGGGGGCGAATAAATAGGCTAATTGTTTCGATGATAATTAGGACAGGGATTAAGAGGGTGGGGGTACCTTCTGGTAACAGGTGGCCTAGGGCATGGGTAGGCTGGTTTCGCATACCAATAATGACTGTTGCAAGTCAGAGGGGGACGGCGAAGGCCATGTTGAGGGAGAGTTGCGTTGTGGGGGTAAAGGTGTAGGGCAGGAGACCAAGTATGTTTAAGGTAATGAGGAAAAGTATGAGGGAGGCGAGAAGGGCTGCTCATTTATGGCCCCCTAGACTTAGAGGTTGAAAAATTTGTTGGGTAAAGCGGTTAATAAACCATCCTTGGAGTGTAATGAGGCGGTTGTTTAGTCAACGGGGGGTAGGTTTGGGGTAGAGGACTCAGGGTAAACTGAGGGCAAGGGCAATGAGGGGAATTCCTAGGTATGTGGGGCTCATAAATTGGTCAAAAAAGCTTAGTATCATGGTCAACTTCAGGGCTTTGTTTTGGGTTTCTCTGTGCTTTGGAGTGTTGGGTCGTTTGGGAAGGTGTGTGCTAGAACTTTTGGGGGAATGACTGTTAGGAAAACTAATCAGGAGAAGACTAGAATAGCAAATCAAGGTGCGGGGTTAAGTTGTGGCATTTCGCTAGGGGTGGGCGGGGGTCACCAGTTTTTAGCTTAAAAGGCTAACGCTATTCCCTATTTAGCTTCTTAGCGAAGTGTCTTCAAGTATTAAGGAGGATCAGTTTTCAAAGTGTTCTAGTGGTACCGCTTCTACCACAATAGGCATAAAGCTGTGGTTTGCGCCGCAAATTTCAGAGCATTGGCCATAAAAGATTCCGGGGTGGGAGGCAATAAATGCTGTTTGGTTTAAGCGTCCTGGGACGGCGTCTATTTTTACCCCCAGACTTGGGACGGCTCAGGAGTGAAGTACATCTTCGGCAGAAATTAGGACCCGGATGGGGGATTCAACTGGTACTACTATTCGATGGTCTGCTTCTAGAAGGCGGAATTGGCCCGGGGCTAAGTCTTGTGTGGGGATTATGTATGAGTCAAAGCCGAGGTCTTCATAGTCAGTATACTCGTAACTTCAGTATCACTGGTGACCTATTGCTTTAATTGTAAGATGAGGGTCGTTAATTTCATCTATAAGATAAAGAATGCGTAGGGAGGGGAGGGCAATGAGAATCAGGATAATAGCTGGGAGCAGGGTTCAAATGATTTCGATTTCTTGGGAGTCTAGGATAAATTTATTAGTTAGCTTGGTTGTTACTATAGCCACAATAATATAAAGCACGAATGTGCTAATTAGAAAAACAATTATTAAGGCATGGTCGTGGAAGTGAAGAAGTTCTTCTATTACAGGTGAAGCTGCATCTTGAAAACCTAGTTGGGAGGGATGTGCCATTGTTGTAAGACACGCGGGGCTTAAACCCGCAATTTTGCCTTGACAAGGCAATGTAATGATCAATTTTACTAGTGTCTTATGAAGAAAGTGACAGAGTGGTTATGTGGCTGGCTTGAAACCAGTTTATGGGGGTTCAATTCCTCCCTTTCTCGTTACTAGGGGCTTGAGGGGGCGGAAGCAGATTTTTCGTAGTTTGACCAAGTTTGAACTTGAACGAAGGCAGGTTCTTCGAAGGTGTGGTAAGGAGGAGGGCAACCGTGAAGTCATTCTACGTTCGTTGCTGTGAGTTCCACTGATGAAACTTCTCGTTTAGCGGCGAATGCTTCTCAAATAATAAATAAAAATATAATTACTGCGATTAGGGAAATTATTGAGCCAATGGAAGAAACTGTGTTTCAAAGGGTGTAGGCGTCGGGATAGTCGGAGTATCGGCGAGGTATTCCTGCCAGCCCCAGGAAATGTTGTGGGAAGAAAGTTATATTAACACCAGCAAACATTACTCCGAAGTGGATTTTGGTTCAGGTGTCGTGGAGCGTGTAACCTGAGAATAAGGGGAATCAGTGGACGAAGCCGGCAACGATGGCAAATACGGCCCCTATCGAGAGAACATAGTGGAAGTGGGCAACGACGTAATATGTGTCGTGAAGCATAATATCTAGAGAAGAGTTGGCCAGGACAATTCCGGTTAGTCCTCCAACAGTAAAGAGGAAAATGAAGCCGAGTGCTCATAAGAGTGGAGTTTCTCATTTAATTGAGCCGCCGTGCAGAGTGGCCAGTCAGCTGAAAACTTTTACCCCGGTTGGGATAGCAATAATTATTGTGGCGGAAGTAAAGTAAGCTCGTGTGTCTACGTCTATTCCTACAGTAAACATGTGGTGAGCTCAGACAATAAACCCTAGGAGGCCAATGGCCATTATGGCTCAGACCATTCCCATATATCCGAAGGGTTCTTTTTTACCCGCGTAGTACGCAACAACGTGGGAGATTATACCAAAGCCAGGGAGGATGAGGATATAGACTTCAGGATGACCAAAGAATCAGAACAAATGTTGGTAAAGGATAGGGTCCCCTCCTCCAGCAGGGTCAAAGAAGGTTGTATTGAGGTTTCGGTCTGTGAGAAGTATTGTGATGCCGGCAGCAAGCACGGGCAGGGATAATAAAAGCAATACTGCGGTAATTAGGACGGACCACACAAACAGAGGTGTTTGGTACTGAGAGATGGCAGGGGGTTTTATGTTAATAATTGTTGTAATAAAATTAATTGCGCCAAGAATAGACGATACCCCGGCCAAATGGAGGGAGAAGATGGTTAAATCGACAGAAGGCCCTGCGTGGGCGAGATTGCCTGAGAGTGGGGGATAAACAGTTCATCCTGTGCCAGCCCCTGCTTCGACTCCGGAAGAGGCAAGGAGGAGGAGGAATGAAGGGGGAAGGAGTCAGAAGCTTATATTGTTTATTCGAGGGAAAGCTATGTCGGGTGCACCAATCATAAGAGGCACTAGTCAGTTTCCAAAGCCTCCAATCATAATTGGTATTACTATAAAGAAAATTATTACAAAAGCATGTGCTGTAACAATTACATTATAAATCTGGTCATCTCCGAGGAGAGCGCCGGGCTGACTTAGTTCTGCCCGAATTAGGAGGCTAAGTGCAGTTCCTACTATTCCGGCCCAAGCACCAAATACTAGATAGAGGGTGCCGATATCTTTGTGATTAGTTGAGAAGAATCAACGAGTGATTGCCACAGGTAAGATGGCTGAGTGTTAAGCGGTGGACTGTAGTCCCACGAACAGAGGTTCAAATCCTCTTCTTATCAAGCCTCGAGGTGTTATACATATCAGATTGCAAATCCGAAGCAGCAGGTTAGAACCCTGCCGGGGCTTTCCCCCGCCCTTTTGGAGGCGGGCGGGGGAAAGGTTAGACAGATGCTTGTTGGTTTAAGCGCTTAGCTGTTAACTAAGAGTTTGTAGGATCGAGGCCTTCCTGTCTAGCAAGGCTTTAGCTTAATTAAAGTGTCTGTTTTGCATACAGAAGATGTGGGTTAGTATCCTGCAAGTTTTAGCAGGGGCTGGGAGATTTTCACTCCCGCTTAGGGCTTTGAAGGCCCTTGGTCTGGGTGTTATCCTAAGCCCCTTAGGAGGTTAATAAGGCGGAGATGGCAGGGGTGAGAGGTAGGAGGCAAATTGTTATTGCAGTTGAAGTGGCGAGGGGGTAGGTTAGTTGAGTGGAAGGTAAGCGTCAGGGGGTTGAACCTGTGAGATTGTTAGGGGAAATAGTAAGGGTTATTGCGTAAGAGAGGCGTAGGTAAAAATATAGGCTAAGTAGGGCTGAAAGGGCAGCTAGGGTTGCGGTTGGAGCAAGCCCTTGTTTGGTTAGTTCTTGAAGGATTAGTCATTTTGGCATGAAGCCTGTAAGAGGGGGGAGGCCTCCTAGGGAGAGTAGAATGAGGGGTATGAGAGCTGTCAGGGCGGGGGCTTTTGCTCAGGATGTGGCAAGGGTGTTGATGTTTGTAGATTCGTTGAGTTTAAATACAAGAAATGTTGAGAATGTTATAATGAAATAGGTTAGGAGGGTAAGGAGGGTGATGGAGGGGGAGAATTGTAGGACAAGAATTATTCAGCCTAAATGGGCGATTGATGAATATGCAAGAATCTTGCGGAGTTGTGTTTGGTTTAATCCGCCTCAGCCCCCAATAAGTGTGGATGTAAGACCTAAGATGATAAGGAGTGTTGAGCTTGAAGGTTGAAGTTGAAGAATCAGGGCGAAGGGGGCAAGCTTTTGTCAGGTTGAAAGAATTAAGCCTGTGGTGAGGTCTAGGCCTTGCAGGACTTCGGGGAGTCAAGCATGAAGAGGGGCTAGACCAATTTTGAGAGCAAGTGCAAGAGTAATTATGGTACTTGGGAGGGGGTGCGTAATTTGTTGAATTTCTCACTGGCCTGTTAGTCAGGCGTTAGTTACACTTGCAAATAGAAGGGTAGCTGCAGCAGTGGCTTGAGTCAAAAAATATTTGGTTGTAGCTTCGACTGCGCGTGGGTGGTGATGTTGGGTTATTAGGGGAATAATGGCTAGTGTATTTATTTCAAGGCCTATTCAGGCGAGAAGTCAGTGGGAGCTAGCAAATGTGATTGTTGTGCCAAGGCCTAAGCCAAAGAGAAGAATGGCTAAGATGTAAGGATTCATTAGTGAAGGAAGGAGTTTAACCAACATGTTTGGGGTATGGGCCCAAAAGCTTATTTAGCTGACTTTACTAGGAAGTGGTGTAGAGGAAGCACTAAGAGTTTTGATCTCTTCAGGTAGGGTTCAAGTCCCTTCTTTCTAAGGAGTTGGAGGGATTTTAACCCTCATGATTCACTCTATCAAAGTGGTCCTTTATTTTAGGTACAGCTCCGGGCTATAGTTGCGGGGGTAGGCCGGTTAGTGCAATTGGAAGGGAGAGGTGTCAAATTACCAGGGCAAGGGTTAGTGGTAGGAAGTTTTTTCAAATTAGGTGCATGAGTTGGTCATAGCGAAATCGTGGGTAGGAAGCACGAACTCATAGGAAGAGGACGGATAGGAGAGCTGCTTTGATTATAAGATTTGTTGTTGTGATTTCAGGGGTGGTGTGAGAGACAGAGGCGCCTAGGAATAGAGTTGCAGAGAGAGTATTTATTAGGAGAATGTTGGCGTATTCAGCGAGGAAAAAAAGGGCGAAAGGTCCTCCTGCGTACTCTACGTTAAAGCCGGAGACGAGTTCGGATTCACCTTCTGTGAGGTCAAAAGGGGCCCGGTTTGTTTCTGCAAGTGTGGAAATGTATCATATAGCGGCTAGGGGCCAGGCGGGGAGGATTAATCAGACACTTTCTTGGGCGATGCTGAATGTTTGTAGGGTGAAGCCCCCAGTAAAAATAATAGCATTAAGAAGGATTAGCCCTAGGCTAACTTCATAGGAAATAGTTTGTGCTACGGCTCGAAGGGCCCCGATTAAGGCGTATTTTGAATTGGAGGCCCATCCTGAGCCTAGAATAGAATAAACTGCCAGACTGGAGAGGGCAAGGATAAAGAGGATGCCAAGGTTGAGATCTGCTATTGGGAAGGGGAGAGGCATTGGAGTTCAAAGGGTGAGGGCCAGGGTGAGGGCTAGTATGGGGGTAAAGAGAAAGAGGATGGGTGAGGAGGTGAAGGGTCGAACGGGTTCTTTTACAAAGAGTTTAAGTCCGTCTGCAATTGGTTGAAGGAGGCCGTAGGGGCCTACAATGTTTGGGCCCTTTCGTAATTGTATGTAGCCGAGGACTTTTCGTTCGACAAGCGTGAGGAGTGCAACGGCTAGAAGGACAAACACGATAAGAATTAAGGGGTTGAGGATGGATGAGACTAGTGTTGAGAGCATAGTTAAAGGGAGGACTTGAACCTCCGTGGAAAGGGCTTAGGTCTTTTGCAATGTCCGGGCTCTGCCACTTTAACAAGCCATTTTCTATGGCTAGGGGGTACGCCCTTTTATCTATTTTAGTTGATTTCAATAGATGAGGGGGAGGCATATTGAGAACAGGGGCTCCTTCTTTTCGGTCCTTTCGTACTAGAAAAGATCGTGACATAGATAGAAACTGACCTGGATTACTCCGGTCTGAACTCAGATCACGTAGGACTTTAATCGTTGAACAAACGAACCCTTAATAGCGGCTGCACCATTAGGATGTCCTGATCCAACATCGAGGTCGTAAACCCTCTTGTCGATATGGGCTCTAGAAGAGGATTGCGCTGTTATCCCTAGGGTAACTCGGTCCGTTGATCGGCTATGTGCCGGATCTTGTTGGTCAGAAGTTCTGTTACTTGGAGTTGTGACTCTGGGTTGTGGGGGTAGTGTGCTCCCGGTCCACATGGGGGTTTGTTGTTTCCCCGCGGTCGCCCCAACCAAAGACATTAGAACAGGGGCCAATGAGTTTTGTCCTTTATTTGTGGGGTGTTTAACATGGTCTGTTCTGGTGTCTAAAGCTCCATAGGGTCTTCTCGTCTTATGTTAATATCCCCGCTTCTGCACGGGGAGATCAATTTCATTGACTGGAAAAAGGAGACAGTTAAGCCCTCGTTATGCCATTCATACAGGTCTTCATTTAAAAGACAAGTGATTGCGCTACCTTTGCACGGTCAAAATACCGCGGCCGTTAAACTTATAGTCACAGGGCAGGCGGGACCTCTTATATTTAGGGGTTCAAGAGGCGATGTTTTTGGTAAACAGGCGAGGCTTGTGTTTGCCGAGTTCCTTCTTTTTCTTTTAGTCTTTCCTGGTTTGCACACCAGTGTGGGGTTAACGGTGAGGAACTAGGGGTTTTTCTAGTTGTTTGTTTTTTGCCTAGGGCCCTCTTTGTTTTGGGGCCGTTAATGGTCGGTGAAGGGTTCGTTCCGAGTTACACTTGTGCGGGGAGAGGTGGGTCCTCTTATTACTCATGTTAGCATAAACGCTTCCATAGTTTTATGGAACGGCCTGGTAGGTTTTAGGGGGGTGAAATTGTATTGTCTTTATTAGAAGGCTGGTTAGGTGATGCTCGAGCTTTAACGCTTTCTGGGTAGGTGGCTGCTTTTAGGCCCACTAGGACATTTAACCTTTATAGTTCGTTGTGATTTTTACCCTCCTTGGAAAGTTGTGTCTTGTTTCAAAGGGGCTGTACCCCCTTTGACTAACTCCTTTAACTTCTTTGGTCGGTGTGAAGGCCTTAGGCCAGTGGGAGTGGAGAATTTAAAGGGCTGAACTTTTATTCAGTTTTCAGGCAACCAGCTATAACTAGGCTCGGTAGGTCTGTCACCTCTACTCGAAGTTCTTCCCACTCTTTTGCCACAGAGACGGGGGGGGTCCTATAAATTAGACTGCCTTGGAGTAGCTCGCTTAGTTTCGGGGTATCAAACTATAATGCTTTTTGCTTGAGGTTTTCTGGCTAAATCATGATGCAAAAGGTACGAGGRGWAATCTCTGCTTTTTAGTGCTTTACTGGGTTRTTTCATTWCTCTTTCAGCKTTCCCTTGCGGTACTTTCTCTRTTGCTCCTAGGTCCTTTTYCGTCGCCCGTACTTAGGTGGAAAAATGGTTTGTTGTTGAAAGAGTGGTATATTTGGGGGTATAGATAGGGTTAATTTGGGGTTGATGAAGGGGCTAGCTGTTGGGCGTCAGGGTGGCCCGATTTGCACGGGCGACTTCTCAGTGTAAGGGAGATGCTTTTCTGGCTTAGCTACACTCTGATTTTTCCAAGTACACCTTCCGGTACACTTACCATGTTACGACTTGCCTCCCCTTTACCGGTAAAATGTATTATTTATAGGATGTTGTTGGCTTGGGGAGAGTGACGGGCGGTGTGTGCGCGCTTCAGGGCCAGTTTCAGCGGAACGCTCTATTTTCTGCTTACTGCTAAATCCTCCTTCTAATGTATATTTCATTACATTGTTCGTATTCCCTGTGGCAGGGAATGTAGCCCATTTCTTCCCCCCTCATATGCTACACCTCGACCTGGCGTTTTGAGTTGTACTAGTTTTGCTTACTGTGGTTCCTTCATAGGGTAAGCTGACGACGGCGGTATATAGACGGAAAGAACAAGAGGGGGTGAGGTTTAACGGGGGTTATCGGTTCTAGAACAGGCTCCTCTAGGTGGATCTAAAGCACCGCCAAGTCCTTTGGGTTTTAAGCTAGTGCTCGTAGTACCCGGGCGGATAGTGGGTGTAGGGGGCTATCAAGGTTTAGGGCTGGGCATAGTGGGGTATCTAATCCCAGTTTGTTTCGCAGCTTTCGTGGGGTCGGGGATATAAAGCCACTTTCGTAGTGGGGCTTCTTGCTCTCGGGTACGTATAACAGTTCTGAGGGCGTTCGGCTTTAGTTTAAAAACTTCCTAACCACTCTTTACGCCGATGTCTATCAACTTGAGCCTCTCGTATAACCGCGGTGGCTGGCACGAGTTTTACCGGCCCTCTTGGCTTTAACTAAGTCAAGTTTACACTTATGGCTTAATGTCTATCACTGCTGAGTTCCCTTGAGGGTGTGGCTAAGCAAGGTGTCATGGGCTGCGGAAAGTGTGCCTGATACCAGCTCCTTGTTCTCGGGCAGAAAACTGTGGGCATTCTCACAGGGGGGCGGAGACTTGCATGTGTAAGTTTAGCCAAAGTTGACAGTAAAGTCAGGACCAAGCTTTGTGCTTACGGGACCTTTCTAGGGACCGTCTTAACATCTTCAGTGTTATGCTTTAGTTAAGCTACGCTAGC